GCTCGATAGTATCTATCAATACTTTTCAATAAAGTGAGAAGAAAGACGGAAGCGCTCCATTCCATGGAAAAAATAATCTATATATTTCTATAGATTCGATCGATTCTATTTCATCAAATTCTTTCTATACGAATCAACCTTTATTCTATTGTTTAGAGTATCTCATCCCAAGTCATTTATTCGAAGTTCATTGAAGAAGTTCTATTTACTCAAAAAATTCACCCCTCTTTTTTCTTGGTCCACCACTTGATTCGATTAGAAATTATAGAAAATTATAGAATAAGTAGAGACGCAATAAATAGAAATCTAAAAAAAAGTTTTGGTACACCTCGAAAAATAGAAACTAAGACTCGAAATCTTTGACGAACAGAATCACGAATCCGTCTTATTTCGACACAAGAAAGGGGTGTAGAAACTTCCTTTTCTTGTGTCGAAGACTAGAAAGACGAAGAACCTCTCCTAGAATTATTTGTTCCCCTCATTTTCCCTGCAATTTCTCGCTTACTTATGTCTAGTATCTAGCCGAATTGAATTAATCAAAAACTCTTGATATTGATGTATTTTCGGACATTTAAATCTTCGAATAGTAAGATAGTCGCACCGCCCCAATTTGGATAAAAAAACCAAGAAAGGCGGGGTCAAGTCAAACAGTCTTCTTCACAATCTACATACTAGGATTAGGAATGCGGTAGAAGGACTTCCTGTCATCTCATAGAAAAAGGATAAACAAGCTAAGGTCTTTTTAGCATTTCATTTTTTTCATCGCTAAGGGATAAAATGAGTTTGAGTCTTTTTACGAACTTGATGTTGAAAAATTCGCGAGTCTAGAAATTCATTTCGGACAATTGAACCTTCTCGAACTGCTTCTTTTTAAGAACCAAAAAGATTTGTGCCAAAATAACAGCGGCGAAGAAGAGCAAAAGACCTCGGACACGGAATAGATCTTGAAGTACAATTTCTGCATCTCCTTGACCAAATCCGCCCACATTAGGGTTACTCGTCAACGGTTGATCCAATTTGATAGATTCGCCTTCTGAAACGAGAAGTTCCGGCCCTGGGGGGATAATATCAACCACTAGACGTCCATCCGATGCATCCGTTATGGTTACTTCGTATCCCCCCTTTTCTTTTCGTATGATTTTACTTACTATACCGGCTGCTGTAGCATTATAAACTGTATTGTTACTCTTGCTCCCGTCGGGATAAATCTGACCTCTTCCCCTGTTTCCGCCGACATATATAGGATATTTTAAGAAGTGACTATCTTTCTTAGTAGCGGGGTCTGGAGAAAGAATAGGAAAGGTGATTTCACTATAGTTCTGACCGGGAACAGGGCCTATGACAAGAATATTTTTTTTATTGGGGCGATAGCTCTGAAAAGACAGATTGCCTACCTTTTCTTTCATCTCGGGGGAAATACGATTGGGAGGGGCTAATTCAAACCCCTCCGGTAAAATAAGAACAGCCCCGACATTCAAAGTGCCCTTTTTACCATTAGCAAGAACTTGTTTCAGTTGCATATCATAAGGAATTCGAACAACTGCCTCAAATACAGTATCGGGAAGTACCGCTTGTGGAACCTCAATATCCACAGGCTTATTAGCCAAATGACAATTGGCGCATACAATACGCCCGGTCGCTTCGCGCGGATTTTCATAACCCTGCTGGGCAAAAATGGGATAGGCACTTGAAATAGATGTCCGAGTTAGCATATATAGCATGAGCGATACGGAAATGGATCGAGTAATCCGTTCCTTTAGCCAAGAAAAAGTATTTCTAGTTTGCATAGTCCAATCAGTGATACGGAAAATTTCTACAATAAATTGAGTAGGTTACTAATCGAGTTTCCTATCCACGATTCTGCTATTGACTGGAATATTGTTATGGGAATAATCTATAGGATCAATCCCCCGGGTTCATCGAAATGGAAAAAGTAAGGACGATTTGCAATGCTTTCCTTATGTACAACTACAAAGTAAAAAACATTCGAATTCGATGAATTTCATATTCATAGATCATTTTTCACTTATTGAATGATAAATCACTACAAGTGACGGAGATAGACGATTTAAATAATAGAAAACCCAATATTTAAAAATGCTATCGAGAATGACTGGAAGAATACAAACAAGACAAGATATAATTTGATCATTATGGACAAACCCAAAATCTTTGTAGACAGAGCTAATTAGTAGTTCCCAACCACGGGTCGAATGAAATCCGAGACATAAATCTGCTAATAAAAGAATAGAAAGCGCTTTTGTTGTGTCACTTAAGTTATATAGGAATTCCTGAGTCCACGAGTTAAGAATCCCAAGTTCTTTATTACCCAAAATAGAATAACCACTTAGAATAAGGAAAGAGATGAAATTTGTCGATAAGTACAAAATCGTATGAATACGATCCTCGTTGTGCATCTTGATTAATTGGATTGTTTCGTTCTGGATTCCTATACGAATGGTTTGGAGAGGTGTTTCCGCGTATTCCTTGATCATTTCGTCCAAGAGGAGAAGTTCGTCTAATTCTATGAATTTTTCGAGAATACTCTTTTCTTCAATCTCGTTCAAAAAAGTTTCGGATTGCGCAGTATTCCACCAATTAGTAACCCAAGATTCTAGACTTTTATTAAATAAGAGAGAAAGAGACCGGGGCAAAAAGACTATAGATGCAAGATATAAAAGAGGAGTGAATGCTTTCTTTTTTGCCATTTTTTCATCTATGAATTGTTAATGAACCCTCTCAGTCGTCGACTCGAGGCCCTCTAATATTTCGAAAAATTTCACTGACTCTTAGGAGTCAGGGAGCGAATAATTAAGGGAAGTTTCTGAAGAATCTTGTGATGATCAAAAATGAGCAGCAAACCAAAGCAGGAATTGGCTAGTTATCCTTAATCGTTATAAGGGATCCAATTGTTTGGACAGTAAGGAGCACAAAAACAGATAAATTAAGGCGTGTCGATTGAAAAAAAATTTTTACATACGATCTATCTGAATCTAAAGTTTCAATTTCACCAAGTCTGGATTTTTCTATTTTGATTTATAGATATTGGACTTAAAATAGAAAATAGAAACTGGGAAAGTTTTTTTCTAAATGGTTGAGTATGCGAGAAATCTATTATTTCAATTTGTTACTTCTTGTTATTATTGAATTGTGTAGATTTACATACCTATAAAAGACCCCAAAACAAAAAGCGTTTTGTTTTCTACTTCTCCCTTATACGCCTACTTTAGCTCGAATCCATGTTCGGAATAAACCTCAGTTTAGTTATGTTATAGAAATTCGTGATAGAAACAGAGGATTCGCGAGTTTTTCCCCTCCTGCCGAGAAATTTTCTCACAGTTCTCAAAAGACTTCAATGGGTACACGCAAGAAATAGGCCAATTTCGCAGCTTTTTGTTCAATTTCCCACGCAGTCAAATTCTCATCAGTACGAGTCAATGGAAGGGCTCCCTGTCCTCGGATATCCATATAAAGGACACGACGAGCATAAAGACCCTCTTTAACTTCTATTCGGACGGACTGAATATCTTTTATAAGGAATCGGAGAAAGATACGCCGATTTTTTCCGGGAAATCCCCAACGAAAGATACACACGATTCCTTCTTTTCGATCGAATCGATCATAACCACTACCTACATTCCAAGAAATTGTGCACCATAAATAGGAGCTAATAAAAAGACCCGCGATCCCATAGAAAGACATCACAATCCCTTGTGGAAAAAAAACAATTTGCTGAAACGGAAATAAAGATATCCAAGTTCTACCAAGATAACTGGAAGTTCCAACCAACAAGAATCCTAATGAACCTAAAAAAAGGATAACAGTCCAGCAGAAATTACTTGTTTTTCGAGATCCCGTTATAGGTTCTATCCATATATGTTCTGATCGACAACTCATACTTGATCTGGTTTCAGTTTCTTGGAATTGAGAGAATATCCCAAATGAATTTGACTTTAGTCTTTCTGTTTCCGAAGTAACTCTCATCAACTAGCACTAGTTTGATAGGAACTTTTAAGAGTAATTCATTAAGGAATAATTCATTAAATTGATTAGATCTAAACTAATAACATATCCTTCGTACGACCCCACTAAAGAAAGATAGCCACATACTCCATTTACCCATATATCGTGGTTCTGCAGATATAAGAGTTTTTCGACGGAAGCTGCTTATACCATCTTTCACTAATACCGGCGTTATTATAGAAGTCTAAAACCAAACGAGTGAGATTTTATCCCATCGGTTCTAAACAATCTTATTTTTTTGAACATAAAGAAATAAAGACGCCATTGTGATTGCCGGAAATACTAGGCCTACTAAAGGTACCAAAAAAGAGGGAAAGTTAAGAATTGTCATAGAATGTGTACCTCGATTTACTATTTGTACCTCTTATTATTATTTAATCGATATTCTATTATACTAAAATATCGATTAAATAATAAATAGAGTTCTGCAAGTCCGTGTTCTTAATCGGACTCTGAATTTTCCTCTTTTTCGAGTTGTCGTAAACGTTCGAGAGCACCCGTCCAATATCCAAGCTCCGCAGTATATCTGAAGTCGTCCATGTTTTCTTGGTGGAAGGCCTCGATCGATCGGCAGGCAACGGCAATTTTTGCCGTTTGCCAAGCCATCGGAGTTTTTGAAATTCTTTGTAAATTTTGATCGATTAAGTTGCCGCCTTCCACTCGGGCAAGGTCGAATACATCTGCAAAACCCCTCACGGATAGGCCCTTATGAACAGCTTCGTCACACCTCTTCAGAAGATACATAAGGGCCATTTTCTCAAACAAATTCCTTGTTTGAGGACCTCTCTTCAAAAGATGCATAAATGCACGTGCAATTGTGTCAAACAAGTAATTTGTTTCAAGCCCCCTCTTCATAAGATATGCACGTGCAAGTCTACCAAATACGGAATTGGTTTCAAGACCCCCGTTTAACACATACGTAAGTGCCAATCGGTCAAACAAGGAATTTGTTTCCAATCCTTTGTGGACCAGATACG